ACGAATGGCAATAGCAGAAATTTGGGATAGCGTTATATTTGCTCAAGCAATAAGAAGTTTGATACTCCTGATCCACGCTTTTCTTAGAAAAAACATTATATTGCCTTCATTGATAATAGCTAAAAATGTTGGACGTATGTTATTATTCCAATACCCCGAGTGGTATGAGGATTTTAAGGACTGGAAGAGTGAAATGCATGTTAAATGTACGTATAATGGTATTCCACTATCAGAAACAGAATTTCCTCAAGATTGGTTAACAGATGGTCTTCAGGTAAAAATTCTATTTCCTTTCCGTTTAAAACCTTGGCGAAGATCTAAACTACGATCTCATCATGGAGATCCAATGAAAAAAAAAGTAAAACAAGAAAATTCTAGTTTTTTAACAGTTTGGGGAACGGAAACAGAACTTCCTTTTGGTCCTGCCCGAACCCTACCTTCTTTTTTTGAACCCATATATAAAGAACTAAAAAAAAATATTCGAAAAGTGAAAAAGAATTATTTTCTACCTCTAAAAGTAAAAGTTTCAAAACCATGGGTTATAAAAATTTTTCCAGTTCTAAAACGAATAATGAATAAACTTGAAAAAGTAAACCCAATTTATTTATTTGAATTCAAGAAGGTGAAAGTATATGAACCAAATGAAAATGCAAAAGATTCAAAAGATAATAATAAGATTATTCCTGAATCGACCATGCAAATTCAATCTATGAATTGGACAAATTTTTTATTCATAGAAAATGAAATGAAAGATCTTGCTGATAAGACAATCATAATCAGGAATCAAATAGAAGAAATCGCAAAAGAAAAGAAAAAAAAAGTTCCAGCCTATGATGATAAAAGACCAGAATTAAAGAAAGATATTTGGCGGATATTCAAAAGAATAAATACTCGATTAATATGCAAATCACATTATTTTATGAAATCTTTCATTGAAAAAATATACATGGATATCCTGCTATGTATGGTTAGCATTTCGAAGGTCAATGCACAACTTTCAACAAAAAAAATGATCAATGAATCCATTTACAACGATGAAAGAAATCAAGAAGGAATTGATGAAACAGATCAACATACAATGAACTTTATTTCGACTATAGAAAAAGAAAAGGACTTTTCTAATCCTAGTAATAATTCAAATACTTATTACGATTTATCTTCCTTGTCCCAAGCATATGTATTTTACAAAATATCACAAACCCAATTACTTAACAACCATCACTTTAGATCTGTACTTCGCGGTACCCATCCTTTTATTAAGGACAAGATAAAGTATTATTCTATAACCCGAGGAATATTTAACTCCAAATCAAGGTATAAGTATAAGAAAATAAAGAAGCCTGGAATGAATGAATGGAAAAACTGGTTAAAGGGTAATTATGCATACAATTTATCTCAGAGCAAATGGTCTCGATTAGTATTAGTAGCGAAAAAATGGCGAAAAAAAATCAATAAAAATTGTACGATTCACAATAAAGAATCAATGAAATTTTCTTCATATAAAAAAGAAAAAGACCGATCAATTCATTACAAAAAAGAAAATTTCTATACAGTGTATTTATGGCCGAATCAAAAAGAAAAATTAAAAAAGCAATATGTATATGATCTATTATTACATAAATATATATATTATGGGGATGGGGATAGTAAAGATTCCTTTATTTATAAACCAAAATTACAACTAAAAAGGAACCAAAAAATTCCATATAATTTCAACATACAGAAACCCGAATTGTTTTATGGAATTATCAATTCCATAGAAAAAAATTATGTTTTTAATAAGCATAAAAATCTGAATAGGAAATATTTTGATTGTAGAATTCTACATTTTTACCCGAAAAACACTATTGATGTAAACGATATCGATATTATCGACTTTACAAATGTACATATCGGTGCCAAACTTGAAAAAAATGATAAGACTCAAAAAATAAATATTAATATAAAAAAATTGAAAAAAAAAAATCTTTTTTTTCTTTCAAAACATCAAGAAAAAGAAACAAATCTATACAAAAAAAACAACTCCAATCAAAAAAACTTTTTTGATTGGATGGGAATGAATCGAAAAAGGGAAAGAGTTTTTTGTAAAAAAAAAAAATTAAATCTGAAACTTTGGTTCTTCCCAGAATTCAGATTTCCTTTTGATACATATAAGGCATATAAGATTAAACCGTGGATCATCCCAATTAAATTACTTCTTTCCAATCAGAATTTAGATGAAAAAAAAAAAATTAGTCAAAATAAAAATGTCAAAGATTCTATTTTAATAAAATTAAAAAACCAAGAAAAAAACGAAAAAAAGACAAATCTTGTGTCAGATCCAAGCAAACAAAACAAAAAAAAGCCTCTTCAAAAGGTTCAAAAGGATTATGCGAGATCTGAAAGTAAAAAGAAAAAACGATGCAAGAAAAGCAAGGAATCAGAACTAGATTTATTCCTAAATAAATATTTAATTGTTCAATTAAGATGGAACAATTTCGTTAATCATAAAATGACAAGAAATATCAAGGCATATTGTTTCTTACTTAGATTGATGGATCCAAGTTCTATAGCTCTAGCCTTAATTCGAAGAAAAGAGATGGATCTAGATGCAATCCTTAATAAGGACAATCTAACTCTTACAGACTTTTTAAAAAAAGGAATATTGATTATCGAATCAACTCGTCTAGCTTTTATAACGGGTGGAAAATTAATTATGTATCAAACCATAAGTATTTCATTGATCGATGGCAAAAAGAGTAATCACCAAATAAATATAAAATACAAAAAAAAAATATATGTCAATAAGAAGAATTTTAAGAAATCTACTGAACAACATGGAAATATGCTTGTGAATGGGAATCCAAATTATTATGATCTCCTTGTTCCTGAAAATATTCTATCTCCTAGACGTCGTAGAGAATTGAGAATTCTAATTTGTTTCAACTCTCCTAATTGGGATGTTGTGAATAGAAATCAAATATTTTACAATGAAAACAATATAAGAAACTCCACACAATTTCTGAATGAAGACAAAGGTCTTAATCTTAATATAGATTCAAATATAAAATATAAATTGTTTCTTTGGCCCAATTACCGATTAGAAGATTTAGCTTGTATGAATCGCTATTGGTTTGATACCAATAATGGTAGTAATTTCAGTATGTCAAGGATACACATGTATACACGATTTAGAATTATCTAATTATCTATATAGTATATTTGATATACTTTATGTCACATGTCAATATTCACATGCCATTTTACGTAGATGAAAAGTGAAGGATATATGTTATACTTTGCTACTTTGGTACATACATAATATGTATTTACTTGTGTATCAATTCAATCTAGAAAGAAATTCACAGAATCTTTTTAGGTGCAAAAAAAGATTCTCTTTGGTATAATGTGTAAATGTATTATCCTTTTCTATCCAAATCCAATTGAAAATTGGATTTGGATAGAATCAAATAAAAAAACTATTTGGAAATGAATAAATTTTCATTTTTGTGTGTACTAGATTAAAAAAAAATGGAAATAACATTATTATTATTATAATAATATAATAATAATATATATTATTTTCTTTTTCCTAATCGGAAAAATCCGTGGAAAAGAAAGAAAAAAAAAAGTTTTTTATGGTAAAAAATTCATTCATTTCACTTATTTCACAAGAAGAAAAAGAAGAAAACAGAGGTTCTGTTGAATTTCAAGTATTAAGTTTCACAAATAAGATACGAAGACTTACTTCACATTTGGAATTGCACAAAAAAGATTTTTTATCAAAAAGAGGTCTACAAAAAATTCTGGGAAAACGTCGACGTATGCTGGCCTATTTGTCAAAGAAAAATGGAGTGCATTATAAGAAATTAATTGATGAATTGGATATTCGAGAACCAAAAAATTGTTAATTTCATTGTTTGGATTTTTGAATTAGTAATTATTAGATTTTACATTTGGACGAATCTACTTTTTGAGGAATTCGTGAAATAATGAATTAAGGAAGAAAAGGTATGACTGTACCGGCTAAAAAAAAAGATTTCATGATCGTTAATATGGGTCCTCACCACCCATCAATGCATGGTGTTCTTCGACTAATTGTTACTCTCGATGGTGAGGATGTTATTGACTGTGAACCGATATTGGGTTATTTACACAGGGGTATGGAAAAAATAGCGGAAAACCGAACAATCATACAATATTTGCCTTATGTAACACGTTGGGATTATTTAGCTACTATGTTCACAGAGGCAATAACGGTAAATGCACCAGAACAACTGGAAAATGTTCAAGTACCTAAAAGGGCTAGCTATATCAGAGTCATTATGCTGGAGCTGAGTCGTATAGCTTCTCATTTGTTATGGCTTGGACCTTTTATGGCGGATATCGGTGCACAGACTCCCTTTTTTTATATTTTTAGAGAGAGGGAATTGATATATGATTTATTCGAAGCTGCCACAGGTATGCGAATGATGCATAATTATTTCCGCATCGGAGGCGTAGCAGCGGATCTACCTTATGGCTGGATAGATAAATGTTTAGATTTTTGTGATTATTTTTTAACAGGGATTCTTGAATATCAAAAACTTATTACGCAAAATCCTATTTTTTTGGAGCGAGTCGAAGGAGTGGGCATTATTGGTGGGGAGGAAGCGATAAACTGGGGTTTATCGGGACCAATGTTACGAGCTTCTGGAATACAATGGGATCTTCGTAAAATTGATAATTATGAGTGTTACAATGAATTCGATTGGGAAGTCCAATGGCAAAAAGAAGGAGATTCATTAGCTCGTTATTTAGTACGAATGGGTGAAACGAGAGAATCCATAAAAATAATTCAACAGGCCCTAGAAGGAATTCCTGGCGGACCCTATGAAAATTTAGAAGTCCGGCGCTTTGGTAGAGCAAAAAATTCCGAATGGAATGATTTTGAATATAGATTTATTAGTAAAAAACCTTCACCCAATTTTGAATTGTCGAAACAAGAACTTTACGTAAGAGTGGAAGCCCCAAAGGGGGAATTAGGAATTTATTTGATAGGAGACAATAGTATTTTCCCTTGGAGATGGAAAATTCGTCCACCCGGCTTCATAAATTTGCAAATTCTTCCTCAACTAGTTAAAAGAATGAAATTGGCTGATATCATGACGATACTAGGTAGTATAGATATCATTATGGGAGAAGTTGATCGTTGAAATGATAATTGATACGACAGAAGTACAAACTATCAATTCTTTTTCTACATCGGAATCCTTAAAGGAGGTCCATGGGCTCATATGGACTTTTGTACCCATTTTAATCCTTATATTGGGAATTACAATAGGGGTACTAGTAATTGTGTGGTTGGAAAGAGAAATATCTGCAGCGCTACAACAACGTATTGGGCCTCAATATGCTGGCCCCTTGGGAATTCTTCAAGCTTTGGCAGATGGAACTAAACTACTTTTAAAAGAAGATCTTCTCCCGTCTAGAGGAGATCTTCGTTTGTTTAGTATCGGACCGTCTATAGTAGTCATATCGATTCTAGTAAGTTATTTAGTAATCCCTTTTGGGTATCGTCTTGTTTTAGCCGATCTCAGTATAGGTGTTTCTTTATGGATCGCCATTTCAAGTATTGCTCCTATTGGGCTTCTTATGTCAGGGTATGGATCGAATAATAAATATTCTTTTTCAGGTGGTCTGCGAGCTGCTGCTCAATCCATTAGTTATGAAATACCATTAACTCTATGTGTATTATCAATATCTCTACGTGTGATTCGTTGAATATAAAATTTATATTCTTTCCTTTACTTCTAGGAAAAAAGTTGAATGAATTGAATGGATATTTTTTTTTATTCATGATTCAGGTCAATGAGTTAAACTAAATAGTTATATGAGTGAAACAAAACAACTTAGAAATTTGCAGTAAGAAGATAAAATCTCACTTCATATGTACAAGAATAAAATTGAAGTAAACATAAGCCGTGTAAAATGGTTATCCCAAGATTGAGATTCGTCATCATATCTTGAAGCGGGTATAAAAGATCGACTGTATGGAGTTTTCATTACTGTCTTGTATTTATTAACATGCCGTAGATCAATCAAAAATCAGTGGACAATTAGGAACACAAAAGTACACAAAAGATTAGTAATGGAGATAATATAAGGTAAGGTATCAAAAAAAAAAAAAAAAGATATTTCTGCATAAAATGAATCATAATAGAGGCTTTAAATTGGTAGAAATGATCAAGCAGTACTTTCCTATGATTCCGATCTAGAGTAATACTCCTATTCACTGATTAAAAAAAAATAACTATATCAGAACGAATTAATCCTTTATTTATTTTTTCAAAGTACCCGCCTCTGAGATATGAGATATCTGAGAAGAACAGGAATAAAAGAAATGGAATATAATATTTGAATGAATAAAAAAAAATCTTTATTTATTCTTTTTTATATGCATATACATTCAAATAGATGAAATTCTTATCATTATTTAATTTATGAAAAATTCCTATAATTATTTTATTAATTTTTTTTTATTCTTTATTCATATAACGAATATTTGATTAAATAATTTAAATTATTACCGAACAAAACAAAGAAAAATAGACTTTGATTATAAGGGATGAGATGAATTCCGAAGCCTTTTTTTTTTTATTATTTTTGCGAACGGAATTTCATTGGTTTAATTTGGGACTCTCCGACAGATCTTTTTTTTTCTACCCTAAAACAAAAGGAAGTGATAAGACCGAACCAGTCCTTACATTTATTTGTGGCCATAGAGGAGCCGTATGAGGCTGAGGTCTCATGTACGGTTTTGAAATAGCGATGGGAACAGTGCTGTTTTTATCGACTATAATTATCTAATAGTTCAAGTACAGTTGATATAGTTGAAACACAGTCCAAATATGGTTTGGGGGGGTGGAATCTGTGGCGTCAGCCCATAGGATTTATGGTTTTCATAATTTCTTCTCTAGCTGAATGTGAGAGATTGCCCTTTGATTTACCAGAAGCGGAAGAAGAATTAGTAGCAGGTTATCAAACGGAATATTCAGGTATCAGATTTGGTTTATTTTATCTTGCTTCGTACCTAAATCTATTAGTTTCTTCATTATTTGTAACGATTCTTTACTTAGGTGGGTGGAAGTTATCTATTCCATATATATCTGTTCCTGAACTTTTCAGAATAAAAAAAATAGCTGGAGTCTTTGGAATGACAATTGGTATCCTTGTTACATTAGCTAAAGCTTATTTGTTTATATTCATTTCTATCACAACAAGATGGACTTTACCCAGGATGAGAATGGACCAGCTATTAAATCTTGGATGGAAATTTCTTTTACCTATTTCTTTGGGTAATCTATTATTGACAACTTCTTCTCAACTTGTTTCACTATAAATTAAATAATAGAATACGATAAGAATATTCTAGATTCATAACTCCTTTCAAACAAGAGAAAGAAACATCAATTTATTCATGGATATCTACAATATGTTTCCAATGGTGACTGGGTTCATGAATTATGGTCAACAAACAATACGGGCTACAAGGTACATTGGTCAAAGTTTCATAATTACCTTATCTCACACAAATCGTTTACCTGTAACTATTCAATATCCTTATGAAAAATCAATTACGTCAGAACGTTTTCGCGGTCGAATTCACTTTGAATTTGATAAGTGTATTGCTTGCGAAGTATGTGTTCGTGTATGCCCAATAGATCTACCTGTTGTTGATTGGAGATTGGAAAGAGATATGAAAAAGAAACAATTACTTAATTATAGTATTGATTTTGGGGTCTGTATATTTTGTGGTAACTGTGTCGAGTATTGTCCAACAAACTGTTTATCAATGACTGAAGAATATGAACTTTCTACTTATGATCGTCACGAATTGAACTATAATCAAATTGCATTGGGTCGGTTACCAATATCAGTAATTGGAGATTATACAATTCAAATAGTTATGAATTCAACTCAAATAAAAATCGATAAAGATAAATCCCTTGATTCAAGAACGATTACCAATTACTAAAATTTTTTTGATATAAAAAATCAAAGCTTTTTTTGTCAATAACTACAAATATAATACTATTTATTTATTATTTATTTTTGTTTTGAGAATTATTCTTTTATTTAAACTAATTATAATAATAAATTTTATTTATCGCGAGAATTTCAAAATATACAATTTTAAATTTAAAGTTTTTTCTTTTGGATATTGGATAAAAAAGTAAGTGTAATTAGTCCAATAATTATATCTATTATTTATTATTATTATATAATTTATTATTATTATATATAGTTATATCCATTATATCCATATTAAGATTTAATTCAATAGGAAGGTATCATAAATTGGATAAACCTTTTTCCTTGACTATTTAGTAAAGTCATGATTTGACTTATTTTTTTTTTTTTTTTTTAACATTTTATACATAATGGATTTACCAGGACCAACACATGATATTCTTGTAGCATTTCTGGGATCAGTTCTTCTATTAGGGGGTATGGGAGTTGTATTACTTACCAATCCTATTTATTCTGCTTTTTCGTTGGGGTTGGTTCTTGTTTGTATATCTTTATTCTATATTTCATCGAACTCCTTTTTTGTGGCTGCTGCACAGCTTCTTATTTATGTGGGAGCCATAAATGTTTTAATTATATTTGCGGTAATGTTCATGAATGGTTCCGAATATTTTAATGATTCATATTTTTGTACCGTTGGAGATGGAGTCACTTCACTGGTTTGTATAAGTATTTTTTTTTCACTGATTACTATTATATCAGATACATCATGGTATGGAATTATTTGGACTACAAGATCAAACCAGATTATAGAACAGGACCTAATAAGTACTGTTCAACAAATTGGGATTCATTTATCGACAGATTTTTATTTTCCCTTTGAACTAATTTCAATAATTCTTTTAGTTTCCTTGATAGGTGTAATTACTATGGCTCGCCAATAATAAATATAGTTAGAATAAAAAAAATTAGAGTTATAAAAATTTTAAATATAAAATTAAATATATAATAAAATCAAAAGGTTTAATAATTTTAGTTAAATTTGTTTACTTTCTTTTGTTTTGTAATTATAACTTCTAGTTAATTGAATCCCAGGAATTGTTGATATTGAAATGAATCGAGATTGATAAGGAGTTAGTCAATGATGTTCGAGCATGTACTTTTTTTGAGTGTCTATTTATTTGCTATTGGTCTCTATGGATTGATCACAAGTCGAAACATGGTTAGAGCACTTATGTGTCTTGAGCTTATACTAAATTCGGTTAATATTAATCTCGTAACATTTTCTGATATATTTGATAGTCGACAATTAAAAGGGAACATTTTCTCAATATTTATTATAGCCGTTGCAGCTGCAGAAGCTGCTATTGGACTTGCTATTGTTTCGTCGATTCATCGAAACAGAAAATCAACGCGTATCAACCAATCGAATTTGTTGAATAATTAATTAAAATTATCATGATCATATACTAAAAAATTAGTTATTTTATTTCTATATTAATTAGATGAATAATCTATAGAAATAAAATATAAATAATAATATATAAAATATATAATATAAATTATAATATATATAACCTGTATATATAACATGTAAAATATATAGTATAACTAAGAAACTATAATATATGAATTATATATTCATATTATTATGAATATACAATAACAATATACATTATAATATATATATGATATGATATATATATATACATTATAATATATATATATATGATATATATATGAATATGAAATTATGAAAATATGAAATTTGATTCAATATCAAATTGATTATTGAATTTCAATTTGACTATTTTACTCGATTAGTAAAGTATAATTAATACTAAACTAATTTATAATAATCTAAATTTAATTTTAGATATTTATATATTGATTTGAATATCAATTTATTTTGTTGGACCATTTTCATTCACACACCCGACTCGTATGATTATAATTTTTGAAACGAAAATTAAAGTCTCTTGGCTTTTTCTTATAAGCAGATTTAGAAAAATATTGATTCTTCCAATTTTAGTAAACCACTGCTTCGTCTGGTGTCTACAATATAACTACTACTTCTATACCAGATTGAAAATTTTTGATGTTCAAACCCGGGCTGTTATAGATTCAATGTCACATTCAGTAAAAATTTATGATACATGTATAGGGTGTACTCAATGTGTACGAGCTTGCCCTACGGATGTGTTGGAAATGATACCGTGGGACGGATGTAAAGCTAAGCAAATTGCTTCCGCACCAAGAACCGAGGATTGTGTAGGTTGTAAGAGATGTGAATCCGCTTGTCCAACGGATTTTTTGAGTGTCCGTGTCTATTTATGGTATGAAACAACTCGCAGCATGGGACTATCTTATTGATACGTTACAAAAAAATACACTTTAATTATTTTATTTGATTCCTCTTTACCGACACCGACAAAAACTCGTATTCAGAATAGAGAATAGAATAATATATTTTATTAAGTACGGGCTTTTGTGGTCAAAAACGTATCTTGTCTTTATCACGAATAATTTTCCTTGGCTAACAATACTTGTTGTTTTGCCGATATTCGTCGGCTCTTGCATTTTTTTTCTTCCTTATAGAGGAAATAAGATGTTCAGGTGGTATGCTATAGGTATTTGCTTGTTAGAACTCCTTTTAATGACCCACGTTTTCTGTCATCATTTCCAATTGGACGATCCATTAATCCAATTGGAAGAAGATTTTAAATGGATAGATATTTTTGATTTTCACTGGAGACTGGGAATCGATGGACTTTCCATAGGACCCATTTTACTGACAGGATTTATCACTAGTTTAGCTACTTTAGCAGCTTGGCCGGTTACTAAAAATTCACAATTGTTCTATTTTCTCATGTTAGCAATGTACAGCGGTCAAATAGGACCATTTTCTTCTCGAGACCTTTTACTTTTTTTCATGATGTGGGAGTTAGAATTAATTCCTGTTTATTTACTTTTATCCATGTGGGGAGGAAAGAACCGTCTCTACTCGGCGACAAAGTTTATTTTGTACACGGCGGGGGGCTCCGTTTTTCTTTTAATAGGGGTTCTGGGTATGGGTTTATATGGTTCTAATGAACCTACATTAGATTTTGGAAAATTAGCTAATCAATCATATCCTGTGGCATTGGAAATAATATTATATTTTGGATTCCTTATTGCTTATGCCGTCAAATTGCCGATTATACCTCTACATACTTGGTTACCCGATACCCATGGAGAAGCACATTACAGTACATGTATGCTTCTAGCTGGAATCTTATTAAAAATGGGAGCATATGGACTTATTCGAATCAATATGGAATTATTATCCCACGCTCATTCCATATTTTCCCCCTGGTTGGTAATAATAGGAACTATTCAAATAATCTATGCAGCTTCGACCTCTCTCGGTCAACGGAATTTGAAAAAGAGAATAGCCTATTCTTCTGTATCTCACATGGGTTTTACAATTATAGGAATTGGTTCCATAACCGGAATCGGGCTCAATGGTGCTATTTTACAAATACTCTCTCATGGATTTATTGGTGCTGCACTTTTTTTCTTGACGGGAACGACTTGTGATAGAATGGGTCTTGTTTATCTCGACGAAATGGGGGGGGTATCGATCCCAATGCCAAAACTTTTTACCATGTTCAGTAGTTTTTCAATGGCTTCTCTTGCATTGCCGGGAATGAGTGGTTTTGTTGCAGAATCATTAGTTTTTTTTGGAATAATTACTAGTAAAAGATTTCTTTTAATGTCAAAAATACTAATTACTTTTGTAATGGCAATAGGAATGATATTAACTCCTATTTATTTATTATCTATGTTACGTCAGATGTTCTATGGATACAAGTTATTTCATGTTACAAATTCTAATTTTTTGGATTCTGGACCACGAGAACTATTTGTTTCAATCTGTATCTTTTTACCCATACTAGGGACTGGTATTTATCCCGATTTCATTCTCTCGTTATCAGTTGATAGGGTACAAGCTATACTATCTAATTATTTTTATCGATAGTCTTTCATTAAAAATACGGAAATCTAATTTTTTTTTGTCTTTTTATTTTCTGCTTTTAAACGCCGAACAATACAAAAGAATTAAATGAATTAAAAATCTAAATTTTAATCAGATACATTTCGAGTTTTTTAGAACCCTTTGAACCAGGAATGGTTCAAAGGGTTCTAAAAAACTTGCACAAAGAAAGAACTTTCACTATATATTTATATATAAATATGGGTATGGGATGATGTTTTGTTCTTATATGTATATGTACTCGTTTTTTTATGTAGTTTATTCAATTATTTAATATTTTAGATGTTAATGTGAATGAACCATAACTATGTAGACCTATCCCTAATAGATTGATTCCAAAATAGCATATCCAAATTATAAGGAATCCCATAGAAGCCACAAGTGCCGAATTTGTACCCTGCAAACTTTGATTTGTACTAGTTCTAGTATGTAAATAAATTGCGAATATGATCCAAGTAATAAATGCCCAAGTTTCCTTGGGGTCCCAACTCCAATACGATCCCCATGCTTCATTAGCCCATACTGCTCCACAAAGAATTCCTATGGTTAAAAAGGTAAACCCTAAACTAATGACACGATAACTCAAATAATCCAAACGTCGAGTTAATTGATATTTATAATAATTTCGAAATGAAAGAAAAGAAGTGTTTTTATAAACACTTCTTTTTTCATTCCAATAGTTAATCTTACCAAAGATAAATTTCTTAATTAAGAAATTTTTGACTTTACCATTACAAAAAATATTGATGTTTTTTCGAAATGTAATGACTAGAAGAGCCACTGAGAATAATGATCCACATAAAAGAGCGGCATAGCTTAATAACATCATACTTACGTGCATCATTAACCACTGAGATTGTAGAGCAGGTACTAATATTACGGATTGGTGCATTTCAGTTAAAAGACCCGACGTGGCAAAGCCTTGTGTGAAAATGGTACTTGATGCAGTTATTGTGTTTAAATAATTTTTATGATTCCCCATCTTGTAAATGGTATGAATAATGGATAAACTACACGAAAGGAAAATTAATGACTCGTATAAATTACTTAAGGGAAAATGTCCCGAAGAAATCCAACGAGAAACCAATAATCCCGTTATAGATAAAAAAGTAGCTATCATTCCTTTTTCTGATGAATCAGGCAATCCTACGCTTTCGTGGACAAAAAAGGTCATCAAATAAATCGTAATAACAATTGAAATTATCGAAAAAGAGATATGAGTCAATATATGTTCTAAAATTGTAAATATCATAAAAAGGAGTCCCATAAGAGAATTGAAATCGAGAATTGAATACATTATAGGAGCCATTGTATAGGATCCATTGTGTCTATTTTAGAAGATTTTTTTGATAGGATAGGATGCCGCCACTCGGACTCGAACCGAGATGCTCTAGCACTGCTTCCTAAGAGCAGCGTGTCTACCAATTTCACCATGGCGGCTTACTTGAAATAATAATAGTAAATTTATGTTGAATCGTCGAGATTCAAGGATTCAATATAGTTTATAAAACAAAACATTAGAATCGATGATTCTTTATTCATTGAAATTTATATGATAATTTGAATCTTTATTAAATAAACAATAAAATAATCTTTAGTTAGTATCGTATTGTTGTAAGTTCGGTTTTAATAATGAACTTTGGTATACTAAAAACTAAGTTTTCAAAAAAGCAGTTAAAACTCCATAGTTTTAGACTGAGCTATAGAATCGGGAATTGTTCCTTTTCTTTTTTTGGATTCGTTTTTATTTATCCAATGCAATGTTATTTTATGGATTCAAACAAAACGAAAAAAAAAATGTAAATGTATTATTTAATGAAGAAAATGAAATAACTAAGATTTTCTATGTATAACAATTTGATTACTAAATCATAAGAATTTCTCATTGTCTAACGATTTAGATACTATTTTATTATTATCAAAGTAAAGTATTAATATCTTTCATAATTATATTAAATATATTTATAATATATTTAATTAATATATTATATATATAATATATATAATAATAATAATGGTAAGATTTACAATGGTAAGATTTACCAAATTAATTAGGTTTTTAGTTAACCATAATAACAAATAAAACAACAAAATTTGCATTTCTATTACAATCATACTCTACTTTTCACAATAGAAAAAAATTTCTATTGTGAAAAGTAGATACAAAAAAACCCCAAACCCAATATACATATCCTTATTCTACATATCATATCCACATACGATATTTATATACCACAGCAACTAGTTCCAACCGATCCTGTTTGATATTGAGGAATTCAATACACTAATTAATGTTAATCATTTATTTTAAAATACTTGATTTATTTTAAATTAAATTAAAATACTTGACGTTTTTCGGGGTATGTCAATTCCGATTATTCCACGACTTTATTATTTTTTTGTTGTACAAAAAAACTTTTTGAACGTCCGGTAGAAACCGATTTCGCTAAAGAAAAAGCCTTTACTGCAGCTAAATTTCCTTTTTTCTTCCAAATATTTTTACGAATACGTTTTTTTGACATAGAAGTACGTTTTTTGGGGACTGCCATTCAAAAAAAAGGTTACTTATTTTTATCATTGTATGTGAAAGACATGTATTGTTCAAAATGAATTGTTCCTTTTAGTCGTTATCCATATTTATTCCGTAGTAAAATAGTAAAAAAACATTTAATTTTTCAAACATATAAAAAAAACCTATGAAAACATAAACATATAATAAAATTTAAATTAAAAAATTGAAACATACACATTAATAATTAATATATTTTAAATATAAAAAATTTAATCATAAAATAAAATATTAAAATATAAATAATTATAATTATATATATGCTCATATATATGATTATAATATATGGATCATAGTAATTACGCATATGTATACATACCCTATGACATATATAGTATAGCTAAGAAAAAAAAATACAAGTACAAGAAAGGAAGGAAATTGTTTTTTATTAATTTAATGGATTAAGGTAAGAGTGCCATACCCATAATTGAAATTACAATTAGTAGTTAATCTGTTAACTAAGATATTTGATTACCTGATAACAATAACCTTATTTATTTTTTAATTTTAAATTTAAAGTATGGATCGTACTATCTATATTCGAATTAAGTATTCCTTTTGGTATAACCATTTTTCCTTAATATACTATATTATATAATATGCCTATAAATTACCAGGATGGAATATTGTATTATTCCAGTTTTAGTAGAATGATTAAAAATTTCATTTTTTTTTATGGAACATACATATCAATATGCATGGATAATAACTTTTCTTCCACTTCCAGTTACTATGTCAATAGGATTCGGGCTTCTACTTATTCCGACAGCAACAAAAAATATTCGTCGTATATGGGCTTTTCCTAGTATTTTTTTCTTAAGTATAGCTATGGTATTTTCAGCCAATTTATCTATTCAAGAAATAAATGGAAGTTCCATCTATCAATATCTATGGTCTTGGACCATCAATAATGATTTTTCCTTAGAGTTCGGATATTTAATCGATCCACTTAGTTCGATTATGTCAATACTAATTACTACTGTTGGAATCATGGTTCTTATTTATAGTGATAATTATATGTCCCATGATCAAGGATATTTAAGATTTTTTGCTTATATGAGTTTTTTCAATGCTTCTATGTTGGGATTAGTTACCAGTTCAAATTTGATAAAAATTTATGTTTTTTGGGAACTAGTGGGAATGTGTTCTTATTTATTAATAGGATTTTGGTTCACACGACCGACTGCAGCAAGTGCTTGTCAAAAAGCTTTTGTAACTAATCGTGTAGGGGATTTTGGTTTATTATTAGGAATCTTAGGTTTTTATTGGATAACTGGTAGTTTTGAATTTCGGGATTTGTTCGAAATAACTAACAACTTGATACACAATAATGGGGTCAGTTCTTCATTTGCTACTTTGTGTGCCTTTTTATTATTTCTCGGTGCAGTTGCTAAATCCGCGCAATTCCCCCTTCATGTATGGTTACCTGATGCAATGGAAGGACCTACTCCTATCTCGGCTCTTATACACGCTGCTACCATGGTAGCAGCGGGAATTTTTCTTGTAGCTCGACTTCTTCCTCTTTTCATATCCATACCTTACATAATGAATATTATTTCTGTAATAGGTGTAATAACAGTACTATTAGGAGCTACCTTGGCTCTTGCTCAAACAGATATAAAAAGAAGTTTAGCCTATTCTACAATGTCTCAATTGGGTTATATTATGTTAGCTCTAGGTCTAGGTTCTTATCGAGCTGCTTTATTCCATTTGTTTACTCACGCCTATTCTAAAGCTTTATTATTTTTGGGATCCGGAGCCATTATCCATTCAATGGAACCTGTTGTTGGATATTCACCAGATAAAAGTCAGAATATGATTCTGATGGGCGGTTTAAAAAGATATGTTCCAATTACAAGAACTACTTTTTTATTAGGTACACTTTCTATTTGTGGTATTCCACCTCTTGCTTGTTTTTGGTCCAAAGATGAAATTCTTAATGAGAGTTGGTTGTATTCACCAATTTTTGCAATAATAGCTTGTTTTACAGCAGGATTAACTGCATTTTATATGTTTCGCGTGTATTTACTTACTTTTGATGGACATTTGCGCATAAATTGTAAAAATTACAGTAGCACCAATAATAGCTCGTTCCATTCAATATCTCTATGGGGAAAAGAAGTTCCAAAAAAAGTTGATAGAAATTTTCTTTTATCAAAAATAGAAAATATGGTCTTCTTTTTTTCAAAGGATAGATATAAAATATCTAGTAATCTAAAAAAAAGAAGACCATATTCTTTAGAAAAAAAGTACACTTATACTTCTATGTATCCTCACGAATCGGACAATACTATGCTATTTCCTCTGTTTGTTTTGGTACTATTTACTTTGTTTGTTGGAACAATAGGAATTCATTTTGATTATGGAATAATATATTTTGATATATTATCAAAATGGTTAACTCCATCGACAAATCTTTTACATCCCAATGCGAGTTATTCCGTGGATTGGTATGAATTTTTTACAAATGCAATTTTTTCAGTAAGTATAGCTATTTTTGGACTATTAATAGCATATGTTTTATATGGGTCTGTTTATTCATTGTTCCAGAATTTGGAATTCATTAATTCATTTATAAAAGAAGGTCCTAAAAGAATTTTCTTGGACAAAATAAAAAATAGAATATATAATTGGTCCTACAATTGTGGTTATATAGATATTTTTTATACTAGAGTTTTTACCTCGGGTATAAGGGGATTAACCAAACTAACTCAGTTTTTTGATAGAAATATAATTGATGGAATTATCAATGGGGTTGTTGTTGCAAGTTTATTTATAGGGGAAGGAGTCAAATCTATGGGAGGTGGACGAATTTCTTCTTATCTATTTTTGTATTTATTTTATGCATCAATATTTTTATTCATTTTTTTATTCTTTTATAATTTATTTTAATTTAATTTTAATAATAATAATTTAATTTAATATTTAATAATATAATTTAATATTTAATTTATTATATTAATTTATTATATTAATTTAATAATAATATATATATTTATGTAATAATAGATCATATACATATTGCTTTTTTAATTTTTCTTTTTGATTCGGCCATAAATACACTGTATAGAAATTTTCTTTTTTGTAATGAATTGATCGGTCTTTTTCTTTTTTATATGAAGAAAATTTCATTGATTCTTTATTGTGAATCGTACAATTTTTATTGATTTTTTTTCGCCATTTTTTCGCTACTAATACTAATCGAGACCATTTGCTCTGAGATAAATTGTATGCATAATTACCCTTTAACCAGTTTTTCCATTCATTCATTCCAGGCTTCTTTATTTTCTTATACTTATACCTTGATTTGGAGTTAAATATTCCTCGGGTTATAGAATAATACTTTATCTTGTCCTTAATAAAAGGATGGGTACCGCGAAGTACAGATCTAAAGTGATGGTTGTTAAGTAATTGGGTTTGTGATATTTTGTAAAATACATATGCTTGGGACAAGGAAGATAAATCGTAATAAGTATTTGAATTATTACTAGGATTAGAAAAGTCCTTTTCTTTTTCTATAGTCGAAATAAAGTTCATTGTATGTTGATCTGTTTCATCAATTCCTTCTTGATTTCTTTCATCGTTGTAAATGGATTCATTGATCATTTTTTTTGTTGAAAGTTGTGCATTGACCTTCGAAATGCTAACCATACATAGCAGGATATCCATGTATATTTTTTCAATGAAAGATTTCATAAAATAATGTGATTTGCATATTAATCGAGTATTTATTCTTTTGAATATCCGCCAAATATCTTTCTTTAATTCTGGTCTTTTATCATCATAGGCTGGAACTTTTTTTTTCTTTTCTTTTGCGATTTCTTCTATTTGATTCCTGATTATGATTGTCTTATCAGCAAGATCTTTCATTTCATTTTCTATGAATAAAAAATTTGTCCAATTCATAGATTGAATTTGCATGGTCGATTCAGGAATAATCTTATTATTATCTTTTGAATCTTTTGCATTTTCATTTGGTTCATATACTTTCACCTTCTTGAATTCAAATAAATAAATTGGGTTTACTTTTTCAAGTTTATTCATTATTCGTTTTAGAACTGGAAAAATTTTTATAACCCATGGTTTTGAAACTTTTACTTTTAGAGGTAGAAAATAATTCTTTTTCACTTTTCGAATATTTTTTTTTAGTTCTTTATATATGGGTTCAAAAAAAGAAGGTAGGGTTCGGGCAGGACCAAAAGGAAGTTCTGTTTCCGTTCCCCAAACTGTTAAAAAACTAGAATTTTCTTGTTTTACTTTTTTTTTCATTGGATCTCCATGATGAGATCGTAGTTTAGATCTTCGCCAAGGTTTTAAACGGAAAGGAAATAGAATTTTTACCTGAAGACCATCTGTTAACCAATCTTGAGGAAATTCTGTTTCTGATAGTGGAATACCATTATACGTACATTTAACATGCATTTCACTCTTCCAGTCCTTAAAATCCTCATACCACTCGGGGTATTGGAATAATAACATACGTCCAACATTTTTAGCTATTATCAATGAAGGCAATATAATGTTTTTTCTAAGAAAAGCGTGGATCAGGAGTATCAAACTTCTTATTGCTTGAGCAAATATAACGCTATCCCAAATTTCTGCTATTGCCATTCGTTCATTTTCTTCTTCTCTCTTCTTCTCGTTTTCATCGAGAGCCTTCAGAGTTTTCTTCATCTTTTCTTTCTCAAAATCGTCAATTTTGAATTCCGTTTTTGGTTTTTTCTTCGCAAAATTCCTAAAAATAGACTTAATATTTTGATCGATCTTGTTTAAAAGAGAAAAAAAAAATATGTTTTCTACTCGATCAAAAAAAAGCGGAGAATTTACATATGCTTGGAATGTGTTCCAAATAACTGTTTTACGTCTTTGAGCGCGTAAGGATCCTTTGATTAGACCTCGACGAAAATCAGGTTGTTGTGAGTAACGTATCAAAGCCAACTCGTTTATTTCATCATCGTTAGTCTCGGGATTCACGCTGTAGTCAGTATAAATCACCACTCGTCTGGCTTTTCTTGTACGAATTTCCTGATCTTGTTTCATTAGTTGCTCATGTTCATCTTCTTCATCTTCATCCTGTGCTAGTGCTTCTAACTCTTCAGTTAGTTTGTATAACCGTTGAGGAATTTTTTGAATGATTTTTTCTTTAAGGATTTCTTCTCCTTCTTCAATGATTTCTTCTCCATTGGTTGTAATTATATCGAATACGGATTTCAAAGATTTTGCTTTATTTTCTGAATTTATTTTTATTTCTTCTTCCAATAAAGAAGATTTTTTCAAATGAGAATTGGGTATGTACTCAAAAGATAATTGATCAATTGACGTTAACGAATTAATAATATAATTCCATGGTGATTTTTCATTAAGTGGATTTTTTTCATGTTCAAATTCTTGGTAATTATTAGAAAT